CCTAAAAACAAAATTTGCTTTCTCTTGAAAATGATTTAAACAGCATTGCTAGCACTCTATGACAATACACCCCATTCAGAAAGCTTTATTATAAACTGCTTTGACAAGCATTGCTTAGATATATTAGCAGTGTAATGGCCCCGGTTTGCATCATACACCAAAATTCAATAAAAAGATAAGCTAATAAAGCTAATGGGTTCATACCCCATTTATAAAGGTAATAATCCTTTTCTTTTTAATTTCTACATTTAATCCCTCAAAATCATTATTTTTAATAATACTAATTTTAGGTACAATAATTTCAATTAGATCTAATTCATGACCAGCCACATGAATAGGTTTAGAAATTAATTTACTAGCCTTTATCCCATTAATATCTTCAAAAGATAATATAATATCAACAGAAGCAGCCATAAAATATTTTATTATCCAAGCTATAGCCTCATCTATATTATTAACTTTTGTTATATTAGACAATATTTTAATTATATTAAATAAAAATATGATTAATTCAGCTATTTCTATTACCCTGTTCCTGAAAATAGGAGCAGCACCTTTCCATATATGATTTCCTTCTGTAATAGAAGGACTATCATGATTAAACTGCTTCATTCTAATAACATGACAAAAATTAGCTCCATTTATTATTTTATCCTATTTATCATATTATCAACCTATAATATTATTCGTAATAATTTCATCCATTATCATTGGCTCTATCGGTGGTTTAAATCAAACTTCAACACGAAAAATCATAACCTACTCATCTATTAATCACATTGGTTGAATAATATTAGGATTAATAATATCAGAAGATCTATGACAACTATACTTCATTATCTATACCATTTTATCAGCAAGAATTTTAATAATTTTCCATAATACATCATCTCATCATCATAATCAAATGCCATTTTCATGAAACTCATCAATAATAAAGTTCTTTACATCAATTAATTTAATATCATTAGGAGGTCTACCCCCATTTTTAGGATTCTTGCCTAAATGAATAATTATTCAAAATTCATGTTATAATGAAATAATATTTACAATTTTAATTATAATCTTATGTTCATTAATTACTTTATTCTACTATTTACGACTAATAATATCTTCATTCTTAATTAACGTAAATCAACTAAAATGGAATCAACAACCAAATCAAAAATTTCATAACATTAAATTAATTGCCTTAATAACAAGAATTTCAGTATTTAGACTACCCCTTTATCCTATAATATTTTTCAGTATTTAAGGTCTTAAGTTAATTAAACTATTAGCCTTCAAAGCTGAAAATGAAATTTTCCATTTTAGGCCTTAGTAAATATTACACCTTTAGAATTGCAGTCTAAAATCATCGTTGAATATAAGACCAATGATAAAGGAAATTTTTTCTTTTCATAAAAAGATTTACAATCTATCGCCTAACATTCAGCCACTTTATCGCAACGATGATTATTTTCTACTAATCATAAAGACATTGGAACTCTATATTTCATTTTTGGAGCTTGAGCTGGAATAGTAGGTACATCATTAAGTATTTTAATCCGAACAGAACTAGGACAACCAGGTTATTTAATTGGAGATGATCAAACTTATAATGTTATCGTAACCGCACATGCATTTATCATAATTTTCTTTATAGTTATACCTATTATAATTGGGGGATTCGGTAATTGATTAGTACCATTAATGTTAGGAGCTCCAGATATAGCATTCCCACGAATAAATAATATGAGATTTTGACTTTTACCCCCATCATTAACCCTTTTATTAACCAGAAGAATAGTTGAAAATGGTGCAGGAACAGGATGAACAGTTTATCCACCTCTATCAACAGGAATTGCTCACGCAGGAGCATCCGTTGATTTGGCTATCTTCTCATTACATTTAGCAGGAATTTCCTCAATTTTAGGAGCTGTAAATTTTATTACTACCATAATTAATATACGAGCACCAGGAATATCATTAGACCAAACACCATTATTTGTTTGAGCAGTCGGAATTACAGCTCTCCTATTATTATTATCGTTACCAGTTTTAGCTGGTGCTATTACAATATTACTCACAGATCGAAATTTAAATACATCATTTTTTGATCCAGCAGGAGGAGGAGATCCAATCTTATATCAACATCTATTTTGATTTTTCGGCCATCCTGAAGTTTATATTCTTATTTTACCAGGATTCGGTATAATTTCTCATATTATTAGTCAAGAAAGAGGAAAAAAGGAAGCCTTCGGTACACTAGGAATAATTTATGCAATATTAGCCATTGGTTTATTAGGATTTGTTGTATGAGCACATCATATATTTACTGTTGGAATAGATGTCGATACCCGAGCATACTTCACTTCAGCAACTATAATTATTGCAGTACCAACAGGAATCAAAATTTTTAGATGACTTGCCACCCTTCACGGATCTCAATTATCATATAACCCTTCATTATTATGATCACTAGGCTTCGTATTTTTATTTACCATTGGAGGTTTAACAGGTATTGTTCTTGCCAACTCATCAATTGATATTATCTTACATGATACTTACTATGTAGTTGCCCATTTTCATTACGTTTTATCAATAGGAGCAGTATTTGCTATTATAGCAGGATTTATTCACTGATATCCTTTATTTACAGGATTAACAATAAATCCTAAATGATTAAAAATACAATTTATAGTTATATTTATTGGAGTAAACTTAACATTCTTTCCACAACACTTTCTTGGTTTAGCAGGAATACCACGACGATATTCCGACTATCCAGACGCCTATACATCATGAAATATTTTATCTTCATTAGGATCAACCATTTCATTAATTGGGATTATTATATTAATTTTCATTTTGTGAGAAAGAATAATCTCAAATCGAAAGCTAATATTCCCCTTAAATTTAAATAGATCCCTAGAATGATATCAAAATCTCCCTCCAGCAGAACACTCCTACTCAGAATTACCTATTCTATCTAATTACTAATATGGCAGAAAAGTGCGATGAATTTAAGCTTCATTAATAAAGAACTCCTTTTTTTAGTATATATTTATGGCTACATGATCTAACTTAAATTTACAAAATAGTTCATCACCCTTAATAGAACAACTTATCTTTTTCCATGATCACACATTAATAATTCTACTAATAATTACTATTCTTGTTTCATACATTATAACAATATTATTCTTTAATTCCTACACCAATCGATTTTTATTAGAAGGACAAACCATTGAAATTATCTGAACTATTTTACCTGCAATTACATTAATTTTTATTGCATTACCATCATTACGATTATTATATTTATTAGATGAATCCATAAACCCACTTATTACAATAAAAACAATTGGACATCAATGATACTGATCATATGAATATATAGATTTCAAAAATATTATTGAATTTGACTCTTATATATCTGCATTAGATAATATTAGATCCTTCCGTCTTTTAGACGTTGATAACCGAACCATTTTACCAATAAATACTCAAATTCGAACATTAGTGACAGCTGCTGATGTAATTCATTCTTGAACAATTTCTGCACTCGGAGTAAAAACTGATGCAACTCCAGGCCGATTAAACCAAATTAATTTTATAATTAATCGGCCTGGATTATTCTATGGGCAATGCTCCGAAATCTGTGGTGCAAATCATAGATTTATACCAATCGTAATTGAAAGAGTAAACTTAAAAAATTTCATTAATTGAATTAAGAACTATTCATCAAATGACTGAAAGTAAGTAATGATCTCTTAAATCATATTATAGTAATTAACGACTACTTTTGATGAAAGAAATTAGTTAATTATAACATTAATATGTCATATTAAAATTATTACTAAAGTAATATTTCTTAATTCCACAAATAGCTCCAATAATATGACTCTCTTTAATAATCTTCTTTATTATTACCTTAATTATTATCATAACAATAAATTATTTTCTAATTCAACCAACCTTAAATATTAAACAATCAAAATTAGAAATTCAATCAAATAATTGAAAATGATAACTAACTTATTCTCTTCATTCGACCCTACATCAAATATTTTTAACATTCCAATAAATTGATTAAGTACTCTACTAGGAGTAATAATTATTCCATCTTATTACTGACTAATTCCTAACCGAAGATTAATAATATGAAATATATTAATTAATAAATTATATTCAGAATTTAAGACATTACTAATTGGAAAAATAAATATAGGAAGATCTTTTATATTTATTTCCCTATTTTCAATAATTCTATTTAATAACTTCTTAGGATTATTTCCATATATTTTCACAAGATCAAGCCACTTAACATTTACCTTATCTTTAGCACTACCATTCTGATTAACATTTATAGTATATGGATGAATCAATAACACCCAACATATATTTGCCCACCTGGTTCCTCAAGGAACTCCGCCTATTTTAATACCTTTTATAGTATGTATTGAAACAATTAGAAATGTAATTCGTCCACTAACCCTAGCTGTCCGACTAGCTGCTAATATAATTGCAGGCCATCTTTTATTAACCTTACTAGGCAATACAGGACCTATAATTATAAATTCAACTATTTTAATTCAAATCCTTATTCTATCACAAATTTTACTATTAATTCTTGAATTAGCAGTTTCAATTATTCAATCATATGTATTTGCTGTATTAACTACACTATATTCAAGAGAAGTAAATTAATGTTAACACATCAAAATCATCCATTTCATTTAGTTAATGCCAGACCATGACCCATTACAGGAGCCATTGGAGCCATGACAATAGCAGCAGGATTAGTTAGTATATTCCATCAATATAAATTCACCATTATTTCAATTGGATTCCTAATTACTTTATTAACCATAATCCAATGATGACGAGATATTACACGAGAAGGAACATATCAAGGCATACATACATCTGTCGTAAACTTGGGATTACGTTGAGGAATAATCCTATTTATTGTATCAGAAGTATTTTTTTTCATCTCATTCTTTTGAGCATTCTTTCATAGAAGTTTAGCTCCCAACATTGATTTAGGTATAATTTGACCACCTTTAGGAATTACACCATTTAATCCTATACAAATCCCCCTTCTAAATACAGCCATTTTATTAGCATCAGGAGTTACCGTTTCATGAGCCCATCATAGTCTAATAGAAAATAATTATAGACAAACCACACAAGGATTATTATTTACAATTATTTTAGGAGTTTACTTCACTATTCTTCAAGCATATGAATATATTGAAGCACCATTTACTATTGCAGATTCCGTTTATGGATCATCATTCTTTATAGCAACAGGATTCCATGGATTACATGTTATTATTGGAACAACATTTCTTTCAGTATGCTTAATACGACATATAATATTTCATTTCTCATCTAATCATCACTTCGGATTCGAAGCAGCAGCATGATATTGACATTTCGTAGATATTGTATGATTATTCTTATATATTTCAATTTACTGATGAGGTAGTTAACTTATTTAGTATATTTAGTATATTTAACTTCCAATTAAAAGGATTGATTATCAAAATAAGTAATCCTAATTATCTCCATTATTATTATATTCACTTTAACTCTCACAATTATCTTAATATCATTATCAATAATTTTATCAAAAAAAACTATATTAGACCGAGAGAAAATTTCACCATTTGAATGCGGATTTGATCCAAAAAGATCTGCACGTTTACCATTCTCACTACGATTCTTCCTAATTGCAATTATTTTCTTAATCTTTGATGTAGAAATCGCCTTAATCATACCCACAGTAATTATTCAACTCTCATCAAACCCATTACAATGATTATTTACACTAATATTTTTCATCATCATTTTATTAATAGGACTATACCATGAATGAAACCAAGGCGCTCTACAATGAGCCGAATAGGGATTATAGTTAAATATAACATTTGGGTTGCATTCAAAAAGTATTGATCATTCAATTAATCTCAAATAAGAAGCAATTATGCATTCAGTTTCGACCTGAAAGAAAGATTATTTAATCCTTAATTATTTATAAATACATGCATAAATATTTTCTGTATAATGAAAATATACCGTTTTATTATAAACTATATAAACTAGAAATAACAACGGAATTTAACCGCTAAAAAGAAAAGTTAGCAGCTCACTTTTGTACAACTTATTTCCTTAATTGGAATTTTTAATTCAATGATATTATTAACAATAATATACCTCTTTTTGGTTTCAATTAATTATATATTACCTAAAGATTAATTATCTCCATAACATCTTCAATGTTATACTCTACATATAAGCTATTTAAGTTAAAAAATATAATTATTACCACAAACCAAAATAATAACAAAAATAAATATCCAAACCATAAAACTTAATAAATAATACTTAAAATAATTAAACTGATACTCTTGATTAACAACTCTTATCTTATATAAAAATATAAATAACCCTTGACCTCCAAATTCCTCTCTTCAACCACAATCAGTCACACGAGCAATATTTAAACCCGCATATAAAGGATATGATCTAATTATATAAGTTGATATATAAGGTATAAATCATATTGACCCTAAAAATCTAATAAAACAATAATTCTTCAAACTAAATCTATTATAATTTGTTAATATTGACAATTCAAAACCAACTCAACCACCAATAAAACTAACAACCAATGCCAAAATTTTCATATAAAATGGTAAACAAACTAAATTAGGAGTATTAAATATTAATCAAGACAATAATGAACCACCAATTACAGATATAAATATTAATATAAATATAGGACCAATAAATCCATAACTTTCATCACCTAAACAATGCAATCTTTTAAAATTAAATTCACCTACCATTACATAATAAAGTAACCGAAAAGTATAACAAACAGTCAATCCAGTAGAAAGAAAAAACAATACAAAAATTAATAAATTAAAATTTCTTATTAATCTTAACTCCAAAATTAAATCCTTTGAATAAAAACCAGATAAAAAAGGTATACCACATAAAGCCAAATTTGAAATTATAAAACAAATAGAAGTTAAAGGTATCTGATTTACAATTCCACCCATTCCACGAATATCTTGAAGATCATTTATTCCATGAATAATAACCCCCGCACATATAAATAATAAAGCCTTAAATAATGCATGAGTTAATAAATGAAAAAAGGCCAAATCATAATAACCCAACCCAATAGTTCTTATTATTAAACCTAATTGACTTAAAGTAGATAAAGCAATAATCTTCCTCAAATCAAACTCAAAATTAGCACCCAAACCAGACATAAATATAGTTAAACAACCAATAAATAATATAAAATCACTCATCGAATACATTTCAATAATTAAACCAAACCGAATAAGTAAATATACCCCAGCCGTTACTAAAGTTGATGAATGAACCAAAGCAGAAACAGGTGTAGGAGCAGCTATAGCCGCCGGAAGTCAAGAAGAAAAAGGAATTTGAGCTCTCTTAGTTATAGCTGCTATAATAATCAAAACAATTAAATACCACATTTCAATATCCAAATCCCCAAAATTATTTACCCATAAATAATTTCAACTACCATATCTCATTATTCAAGCAATAGATAATAATAATGCTACATCACCAATACGATTAGATAAAGCCGTAATCATACCAGCATTATAAGATTTTACATTCTGATAATAAATTACTAAACAATAAGAAACCAATCCTAAACCATCCCATCCCAATAAAATTCTAATTAAATTAGGACTAATAATTAAAAACATCATAGACAATACAAACATTAATACCAAAATAATAAAACGAGATAAATTATAATCACCTATCATATATCTATCTCTATAATTAATAACTAAAGAAGAAATATATATTACAAATCTCATAAACAATAATGACTTATAATCCAAAAGAATTCTTATAATAATATTACAAGAATTCAAAGTTACAATATTTCAATCCAAAAAAATCACATAATCATTAACACAAACAACCAACCCAAAAAAAAACATCAATATTGATATAATAAATAAAATAATAAAAGATAATTTACAAATAAAATTATTATAATCGATAGCCTAATATATTAATCATAATATACCTTTGATTCCACAAATCAACATTCTTATTAAACTAATAAAGCTAAATACAATTAAAAAAATAATCCCCACGTAAAATCAAAACATTTAAAGGAAATCAATGTAAAAATAATAATAAATATTCACGAAAATATCCATTTATATAACTGAATGAACCAGAAAAATTCATTCCATGCTGACTATAAGAAAATAAAAATAATCTATAAGCAGCCCCAAAAAAAGATATTAAAGCAATCAAAAATATTCTTAATCAATTCCATGATATAATTCTATTAATCAATCTAATTTCCGCTAATAAATTTAAAGAAGGAGGAGCTGCTATATTAGATGATCTTAATAAAAATCATCATAATGTTATTCTAGGTATTAAACACATCAATCCCCTATTAATAATCAATCTACGACTCCCCAATCGTTCATAAATAATATTAGATAAACAAAATAAACCAGAAGAACATAACCCATGACCAATTATCATTAAATAACATCCACAAAAACCTCAAGAATTTAAAGTTATTAAACCACCTAAAACCATTCCCATATGAACAACAGATGAATAAGCAATTAATGATTTTAAATCCACTTGACGTAAACATACCAACCCTATTAAGAAACCTCCAATCAATCTAATACCAATTCAAACAAAATTATATTTTAAACAACAAAATACTATAATACTAAAGACACGTATTAATCCATAACCACCTAACTTTAATAAAACACCCGCCAATACCATAGAACCAGAAATAGGAGCCTCAACATGAGCCTTAGGTAATCATAAATGAACCATAAACATAGGTATTTTAACTAAAAACGCAATAATTATACTTAAATATACATAAATATTATTAATCTCATCGCCCCAAAACCCATAAAAATATAAAGTACCATTCACCTTATAAAAATTTAATAAACTAATTAATAAAGGTAAAGAAGCTAATAATGTATAAAATAATAAATAGATACCAGCCTGAACACGTTCAGGCTGGTATCCTCATCCCAAAATTAAAAATAACGTAGGGATTAATCTACCTTCAAAAAAAATATAAAAAGATAATATATCAGTTCTTGAAAAAGCACACATTAACATCAATATTAAAAAAATAATTATAAAAATAAATAAATTTCTATAATAATTATATTGATAAATAGAAATTCTCGCCATAATTATTAAACCACAAATTCAAAATCTTAATAAAATTAAACCATAAGACAATAAATCATATCCTAATATATAACTTAAACCTTCAATATTCCCACTCAAATTAATAGATATTATAAATAAAAAAGTCATCAAAAAAAATATAAACTGAACCATTCATCAAAACACTCCATTTAAAAAAAAAAGAGGAATCATAAACAAAAATATCATAATAAATTTTAACATCGTAATACTATAAAAGATTGAAAAAAATCACTCCCATGAGAACGCACTATAGAAATTAAAATACCAAGACCTAAAGAACCTTCACAAACCGCAAATACTAAATAAATCATCGAAAAATACAACTCATTTTGAAATTCCCCCAACCAAAATATCAACAAAAAAAAAGTAAATAATACTATATACTCTAAACTCAATAAAATAATTAATATATGTTTCCGCTTAGAACAATAAATCCAAATACCACTAAAATAACAAAATATTACCACCACTAAACAAAAAAATGCAAACATTAAGTTTTAATAGTTTAATATAAAACATTGGTCTTGTAAACCAAAATTAAGAACATCTTTTAAAACTTCAGAGAAAGATAAATTTATCTATCACCAATCCCCAAAACTAGTATTTTAATTAAACTATTCTCTGATATTTATCTACTTATATTTACAATAATAATATTAATAATCAACTCATTTTTTATCATAATAAATCACCCATTAGCTATTACCCTACTTATTATTATCCAAACATTAATAATCTGTATTATAACAGGATCAATCTCTTATTCATTCTGATTTTCCTACATCCTATTTTTAATTTTCCTAGGAGGTATACTAGTATTATTCATTTATATTACAAGACTGGCATCAAATGAAATATTTCAACTACCCATAAAAACCATAATTACCAATTTTATAATCTCTACTACTATTATTTTAATTACCATTAATATGTATAATCACATAATATCATTCCATTTATATAAAAATGACTCATTCATAAATAAAATCATTAATATTACAATAGAAAATAATAACTTAAACCAATTATATAACTATCCAAACTTCATTTTAACAATTATTACAATTACTTACTTACTAATTACATTAATTATTATTGTCAAAATTACATCTTTTCAAGAAGGACCATTACGACAATCAAATTAATAACTAATGAATAAACCCCTACGAACATACCACCCATTATTAAAAATTATAAACAATGCATTAATCGATTTACCAACCCCATCCAACATTTCAACATGATGAAACTTTGGATCCCTACTAGGATTATGTTTAATTATTCAAATCATAACAGGAATTTTCCTAGCTATACACTACACTGCTGATATCAACATAGCATTTAATAGAGTAAGCCACATTTGTCGAGATGTAAATTTTGGTTGACTTTTACGAACAATACATGCTAATGGAGCATCATTCTTCTTCATTTGCCTCTACTCTCATGTAGGACGTGGAATATACTATGGATCTTATAATTTAATATTCACTTGAATGACAGGAACTCTAATTTTATTTTTAGTTATAGCTGCAGCCTTTATAGGATATGTATTACCATGGGGACAAATATCATTTTGAGGAGCCACCGTAATTACCAACCTTTTATCAGCAATTCCCTATTTAGGAACTGACTTAGTTCAATGAGTATGAGGTGGATTCGCAGTTGATAACGCCACACTAACTCGATTCTTCACATTCCATTTCATAATTCCATTTATTGTTGCAGCATTCGTAATAATTCATCTACTCTTCCTTCACCAAACAGGATCAAATAATCCTATAGGAATTAATAGAAATTTAGATAAAATTCCATTCCATCCATACTTTACCTTCAAAGACATTAGAGGATTTTTAATTATATTAATATTATTAACTATTTTATCACTAACAAATCCATATTTATTAGGAGATCCAGATAATTTTACCCCTGCCAATCCCCTAGTAACACCAGTTCACATTCAACCAGAATGATACTTCCTTTTTGCCTACGCTATTTTACGATCAATTCCCAATAAATTAGGAGGAGTAGTAGCTCTAATTGCATCAATTGCTATTCTATTCACTTTACCTTTTATATCAAATAATAAATTTCGAAGAATACAATTCTACCCAATTAATCAAATATTGTTTTGAACCTACACATCCATCGTCATTTTATTAACTTGAATTGGAGCCCGACCAGTTGAAGAACCATACATTTTAACAGGACAAATCCTAACCATTAGATATTTCATATATTTCATTATTAATCCCACAATATTCAAATTATGAGATCAACTAATCAATTAACTAAAATAATAAGCTTAAAGCATTTGTTTTGAAAACAAAAGATAGAATTATATTCTATTAACTTTATTTCTTAAAATGTCTCAATAAACCATATTATTTATTCAAAATGAAAAACAACAAAAAAAAATTAAATAATTTAAAGAAACAGGTAAATAAATCCTTCAAGCCAAATACATCAATTTATCATAACGAAAACGAGGCAAAGTACCTCGAACTCAAATAAAAATAAATGATATAAAAACCAATATAAAATAAAATAATAAAGAAAATAAATTACCACCAAAAAAAATTAAAATAGTTAACATTCTCATAAATAAAATTCTTGAATATTCAGCCATAAAAATTAATGCAAAACCACCTCTTCTATATTCAACATTAAAACCAGATACCAATTCTGATTCACCTTCAGAAAAATCAAAAGGAGTACGATTAGTTTCAGCTAAACAAGAAGAAAATCAACAAAAAAATAAAGGAACATTAACAAAAAAAAACCAAATATACAACTGATGAATAAAAAATAAATTAATTCCAAAACCACCAACCAAAATAATAAATCTTAACAAAATTAACGCCATACTAACTTCATACGAAATAGTTTGAGCCACAGCCCGCAAACCACCCAATAATGCATAATTAGAATTAGATGATCAACCAGCCAACATTATAGAATATACACCCATACTAGTACAACAAAAAAAAAACAACAATGCCAAATCAAAAGAAATTAATTCATACCCTAAAGGATAAATTAATCACACCAAAAGAGATAAAAATAATCTAACCACTGGACAAAAAAAATATATTAAATAATTAGACATTATAGGATAAGTTTGTTCCCTACAAAATAACTTAATTGCATCAGCAAAAGGCTGAGGAATCCCTATTAAACCAACCTTATTTGGACCCTTTCGAATTTGAATATAACCTAAAACCTTACGTTCCAACAAAGTTAAAAAAGCAACACCAATCAATACAAAAACTACTAATACAACATAACAAAATAAACTTATTACACAATTAAACAATACTACATGTAATATTATTACATTCATGAATTCTAAATTCATTGCACTTCATTCTGCCAAAATAGTAATTAATCTTAATACAAAAAAATAAATTATTTAATGTACTTAATCCTTTCGTACTAAAATACACTTACTAAACAGAGATAGAAACCAACCTGGCTTACACCGGTTTGAACTCAGATCATGTAAGAATTTAATGGTCGAACAGACCAATATATTAAGCTCCTGCACCTAATAATTTTCTTAATCCAACATCGAGGTCGCAATCCTTATTATCAATATGAACTCTCCAATAATATTACGCTGTTATCCCTAAGGTATCTTTATCTTCATTCCATAATAATAGGATCAATTAACCAACCATCACAGTAAATTATAAAGAAGTTAAATTATTCCCTTGTCACCCCAACAAAACATTACATAATAAAATACATAAAATTACTCCCAAACATATATTTTAATATAGTAATATTAAGATCTATAGGGTCTTCTCGTCCCCTGTCATCATTTAAGCTTTTTAACTTAAAAATAAAATTCAATTAATTATCCTGAGACAGTTATTGTTTCGTCAAACCATTCATTCCAGCCTCCAATTAAAAGACTAATGATTATGCTACCTTTGCACGGTCAATATACCGCGGCCATTTAATTAATCAGTGGGCAGGCACGACTTCATATCAATTCAAGAAGACATGTTTTTGATAAACAGGCGAACAATAATTTTTTGCCTAATTCCTTAAAATAAATAATCAACAACATAATATAAACAACACATTTACTAATTCCATCATTATTACATAAAAAACAAATTACTTTAATTATCTTAATATAACTTTAATATAAATAATTATAAATAATTATATATCAAATAATTATTAACAAACTCATAAATAATAGCTAATTAAAAGCTCATATAACATATTCAATTAATTATATTTAAATCACAAATCCAAGCTTATCCCTAAATTATTAAGCATAAATATATAATTATCCCTAAATTATTAAGCATAAATATATAATATTCAACATACATACGCATAAATATTATAAATAAATACCAAAATTAAATTTTAATCTTAAGAAACTAGATATCTTAAGAAACGAATAACATATCACTACTATTTAATTATTCAATATATTTTTGCCACAATATAAATCATAAATAAATAGCTCTTCTTAATTCGAGAACACAAAATAAATTATTAATTTTTAATAAACCCTGATACAAAAGGTACAAATATTTTTCTACCTCAAAATAAATATTTCAATTCTTTCATAATTCCATCACTGTAAAAATCAACTATAATTAACCAAATTAACTTCTAAATAATACTAAAAAATAACACAATAAAAATACTTCTATTAAATAAAATAATAATAACGAAAACCAGAACAACAACGATGACGAGCACAAAACCCCCCCAATGTAAATGGATTGCTCAACTAACAAGCTCTATCTTGTCATCCCAGATACACCTTCCGGTACATCTACTATGTTACGACTTATCTCATCTTAAAACGAGAGCGACGGGCGATATGTACACATTCTAGAGCCCTAATCAACTAATCAATTTATATTAATTTACAATCAAATCCACCTTCAAATAAATTATTCAACATACTATCCATATAAATAATTTTATTGTAATCCATTTCCACTTGATTATTAGCTACACCTTGACCTGACATAACATACATATTAAATATAATGAAATTTTATACTCTCAACAAGATAATCTTACTGACGGCGGTATATAAACTGATAACAAAACCAAGTTACATAAATCGTGTATTATCAATTACAGAACAGATTCCTCTGAAAGGACTAAAACACCGCCAAATTCTTTGGGTTTCAAGACCATAACTACTACTACCCTGACCTAATTATTTACATAACTTATAATAGGGTATCTAATCCTAGTTTAAATTTATTAATTTCGAAGACTCATTAAATTACTAATCAAATAAATTAAATTTATTCATTTCACCAAAAACAATCACAACATTATGAAAAATAACAATTTACTCCCAATCAACAATATTCACTTGTATTTCACGTCTAACCGCGGCAGCTGGCACGCATTTAACCAATACTATAAGAAATACTATATCCAAATCAACTTAATTGTATAATATTAATTACTACATAACATATCTTCTAGATAATAAATATATGTAAATAGCTGTTCACGGCCGCACCTGTGGAGCCTCAACGAATGCAGTAGCTCCGCCGCGAACAAGTACCGCCTCTCCCAGAAACAGCCTCGCTTCCCCAAGAACGGTAACTGAAGTAACAATTTTTGCCAAACGAAATCTTTAAATCATTTAAGAGCTGATTTTCTATTTTGTGGTGGAAATGCTCACATAACTCTAAACCAGCAACAGATTACTGGAAAGCATTTGTATATCTTTCAAATAATTCCATGAAGCTGTATCTTGGATCATTATCATTATGCGGATGAGATTTGGCGTTGTTGCTAAGCAGACTTTGTATACTGGTGTGCTTTTGCTTAGCAAGCTGTGGGTGAAGGATAGACTGCTTATTTGTGGTTGGGAGGTTCATTGCTTGTCCAAACTTTGTTGTTGCTAGTGGGTTGCTAAATGTCTACCAGACAGGGACCAATCCAACGGGGTGAAACTTGCACAACATTGGTAACTGCACTCGTTATCAAGTTGACACAACTCCCACAAAGCTTGTTCATAGTGTGTTTCATGGATGTGATGGTGTTATTGTGCCTGTTATGATACATGATTTACTGTGCAGAGCTTGCCTAATTTATAACTATACTTTACATGCTTTATATTATAAGCATGTGAGTAGTTTTTATTTTATGTGAATATTGTAAATCAACCATTAGTGGATCCAAAGAGTGGTTTATCCCCTTCTTCCCCTCCTCCTTGAGGATATTTTGAGACATTACGTTCAATTGGAAATGCATACTTTTATGCATCCTTTCTTTTCAAAGTGATCTAAGTGCCCTAAAAACAAAATTTGCTTTCTCTTGAAAATGATTTAAACAGCATTGCTAGCACTCT